CTTGCTCATTATAATACAATCCTTTATTCACAAACCCCGCGTTGGACTAATAGTTTTCAGTCCTCCCTATCTCCTCATGAAAAACCCTTTTCGCTTAAATTATCCCTATACCCTTATATAGGTATTTTATTGATAGGTTATATAGAAATTGGACGATCCAATTTGGTCAAATACCTAGTAAAAAACTCTTATGTTCCTTTAATTACGATATTTCCTAACAAGTTCCTGGATGACAATCCTAATTATTATATTATTGATGATAGTGATGATGATCTTGATCTTTATATAGATAAAGATATACTAAATATGTATATGACGAATAAAATAGACCAATTTGATATCACCCTTCAATTCGAATTAGCAAAAGCAATGTCTCCTTGCATAATATGGATTCCAAACATTCATGATCTGCATGTAAATGAGTCAAATTACTTATCACTTGGTCTATTAGATAACTATCTCTACAGGGATTTTGAAAGATGTTCCACTAGCAATATTATTGTTATTGCTTCGACTCATATTCCCCAAAAAGTGGATCCCGCTCTAATAACTCCGAATAAATTAAATACATGCATTAAAATACGAAGGCTTCTTCTTCAACAGCAAAAAAAGCACTTTTTAATTCTTTTATATACTATGGGATTCCAATTGGAAAAGAATCTGTTCCATACTAATGGATTTGAGTCCATAAAACTGGGTTCCAATGTGCGAGATATTGTAAAACTTATCAATGAGTCCCTATCAATTAGTATTACACAGAATAAATTCATTATAGAATCTAATACAATTAGATCAGCTCTTTATAGAAAAACTTGGAATTTTCGATCCCATATAAGATTGATTCAAGGTCATGGGATCCTTTTCTATCAGATAGGAAGGTCTGTTACACAAAATGTACTTATAAGTAATTGCCCCATAGATCCTATATCTATCTATATGAATAAGAAATCATGTAAGGTAGGGGATTCTTATTTGTACAAATGGTACTTCAAACTTGGAATGATCATGAATAAATTAACGATACTTCTTTATCTTTTGAGTTGTTCTGCCGGATTGGTCGCTCAAGATCTTTGGTATTCATCCAGACACGATGAAAAAAATTGGATCACTTCCTATGGATTCGTTGATAATGATTCTTATATAGTTCATGGCCTATTAATACTATTATTACTATTAGAAGTAGAAGTAGAAGGCGCTCTGGCTATGGTGGTATCCTCAAGGACAGACAAATATTGCAGTCAGTTTGATAAAAATCCAGTGGCATTACTTCTTCGGTCCGAACCAAGTAATCAGTTAGATATGATGCAAAATAAATCTTGTCCTATAGTTAATCAGAGATTTAAATTTAAATATGAAAAATACGAATTGGAGTTTGAAGAAGGGGAAGGGGTCCTCGATCTGCAACAGATAGAGGAGGATTTATTCAATCACATATTTTTGGCTCCTAGAATATGGTGCCCTTGTGGCAATCTATTTGATTGTATTGAGGGGTTCACTGAATTTATATTTCCTTATTGGACTGGGTCATTTCGTGATAAATGGATAATTTATCATAAAGAGAATGATTCGGAGTTATTGAATAGTGGAACCATGCAGTACCAGACACTAGATAAATATTCCAAAGAACAAAGCTTTTTTAGAACAAGCCAATCTATTTTGGACCTTGCGGATCCATTCTTTTACCTATTCAAAGATAAGCCCTCTGTTTTTTCGTTTCTAGAATTATTTGCAGATGAAGAGATGTCAAAGGGGCTTATTGCTTCCAAAAAAAATACTCCTACATCTATATATAAACGCTGGTTTATCAAGAATACGCAAGAAAAGCACTTAAAAGTTTTGATTCATCGCCAGAAGAGATGTTTTAGAACCAATAGTTCATTATCTAATGGATCTTTCCGTTCTAATACTCTATCCGAGAGTTATCAATATTTATCAAATCTGTTCCTATATAACGAAACTCTATTGAATAAAATTAAAGAGACATTGTTGAGAAATAGATGGCTTTTCCCGGATGAAATTAAAAATTAAATATTCTATTTATGTAATTATGTAACAGGAGAAATAACTTATTACTCGATACATCAAACAATATTATGCCTTGAAAAGGACTCGAACCTCCATGCTCTTTAGCACGATATTTTGAGTCTCGCGTGTCTACCATTTCACCATCAAGGCATATTTAAAGTTATTCTCTACATCGTAAAAATAGGGCCGCCATTATGCTTATTACTAAACTTGTTGGAGAGATTAAATATAACCAAAGTATATCTTTTTGAGAAGAAAGATTAGGCCAACTGGGTAAATTAAGTAAATTAAACGTTTTCCTAAATTCATAAAAATTCTCGTAAAATCAATAATGAAGTTTTAATTCTGTAAATGCTAGATCATGAATTAGTAACTGCATCTAATATACAAAAAAGTACCAATTGTTTTGAACTTTCTATTTTTTAAATGGTATATGGTATATTTATGGAATCCCCGGGAATAGAGTCAAACCTTATTCCATGATATATTTACATAAATATTCCTCTTTATTTATTTTTAATTTAAATTAAAAATAAATAAAAACAAGCCCTGAGAAGGCTTAGTTTATCCATGATTTATGTTTCATTTTTCTTTTTATATATTTTTCAAAATTATTATTCTTTTACTATCGAGATGTATGGATTAACGAAAATGTGCAAAAGATCTATTTGCCTCTGCCATTCTATGAGTCTCTTCTTTTTTGCGTATGGCATCGCCACTACCTTTGGCAGCATCTATGAATTCGGAACTTAATAGTAAAGCCATATTTTTACCTGGACGCTTTCGGTATGACCCTAATAACCAATGAATGGCGAGTGCTTTTCCTTGTGTAGATCCTATTTCAATAGGAACTTTATGAGTTGATCCGCCTACACGTCTTGCTTTTACTGCTATATCTGGGGTTGTTCTACGTATTGCGTGACGTAAAACATATAATGGATTTGTTTCTGTCTTTTGTTGAATATTTTTTACGGATTTATATATAATTTTATAAGCCAATGATTTTTTTCCGTGTTTCAAAATATGGTTAACTAACATGTTAACTAATTTATTATTATAAATTGGATCGGATTTTGCAGTTTTTTCTTCTGCAGTACCTCTACGTGACATGAGCGTTAAATAGGTTAAAGAATCAGTTTTATTTTGATAAGGGCTAAAATAAAAACGAATCACTTATTTTTTCTTTTTGACCCCATATTGTAGGGTGGATTTCAAAATATATTAAAAATCTCCCTCCAAGCCGTACATACGACTTTCATCAAATACGGCTTTCCACAGAATTGTAAGAATTATATATGTATCTATGAGATCTAGTATGAAATTCTGTTTACTCATTTTTTCACTTTAATTTAAATTGAGTATCCGTTTCCCTCATTTCACTGCTAGTATTGGAAATCCTGTATTTTACATATCCATATTATTTAATTATTGAGTCCTTGGGATTCCAAAATAGTTTAATTAATGTAAAAATAAGTGCTTCGAATAATTGTTATTGTACTCGTACCTGTTCTTAAAAAGTCGAGGTATTTTGAATTATTTGTTGACACGGACAAAAGAAGGTAAAACCTATTAAATTATCCTAATATAGGACCTTGGACATATAGTAGTTACGAATATAATCTATTTATAAATAAAATATTTTATCTTATGGTAGCCTGCTTAAGTTCCCTTACAAAACTTTCGTTATTGGGTTAGCCATACACTTTGCATGTTTATAGTTATTGACATGGCATCATAAAAAAATAAAAAAAAAATGATACAAATATTGGATAATAATTTACAACGCACTAGAACGTCCTTGTTGGCGATCTTTTACTCCGACAACATCTAGGGTTCCTCGAACAATGTGATATCTCACACCGGGCAAATCCTTAACCCTTCCTCCTCTTACTAATACTATAGAGTGTTCTTGTGAATTATGGCCAATACCAGGTATATAAGCAGTGATTCCAAATCCAGAGGTTAATTGTACTCTGGCAACTTTACGTAAGGCAGAATTTGGTTTTTTTGGTGTTATAGTGTAAAAAGTTGACATATATGACATATAAATAATAAATATAAGTCATACTTACTGTCACTCTACAAAACCGTACATGATATTTTCACCTCATACGGCTTCTCGTTCAATTATTTTAAAAGTATACAATTTATACTTTTATTCGTTTGATAATCTACGTATCAAATATTAACTCAAACTAATTTATTCACGTTTTAATGTTAAACTTGAAAACTTTCCATTTATTATCAAAATTTATTATCAAAGTAGTATATTATTATTTTTCCCAAACATATACGTATAAAAATATATTTTATATTTTTTTATATTTATAGTTTTAATTTGTTCATTTCGAATATGTACTCTTCTATCTTATATTTTTTTTTTATTTTTATTACCCTTAAATCATTTATTAAGTAACATAGGTATAATGTTTTAACATTTATATATACCTATTAAATACCTATTAAGAAGAAAGATATCAAATTATATAATTATATCCAGAATGAATGGGTTATTGTGAGCTTATCCATGCGTTTATGCACTCTTAAAATAGTAAATCCATTTTATTTTTTATTAAAAAGATTTATTAAAGTAAAGATAATAGCTTTCATGCTTTTGTGAGTTGTCCAAAATACTTTTGATGACTTATGCCGTACCGGTGAAAGTATACATAAAAAAATAAAAAACAGTTATTTTATATATGTATTATTATAATTTATGATTAGTTATATTAGTATTTTAGTATTAGTTAGTGATCTTGTCTCGTCTAACCATTTTATTCCATTTTTATTACATAATGAACAATGAACTATTGTGACACCAGTCTTACATATTGTTTATTTAGATCGAGTATAAATAAAAAAAAAAGGCTCCGCTCCGCGTGAAGAAATTTAAAAATATATGTTTTTAACATACAATACAACGATAAAAAGGAGTTATCCAATTTTTTAATGGCAGTTCCAAAAAAACGTATTTCTATGTCAAAAAAACATATTCGTAGAAACATTTGAAAAAAAAAAGGGTATTTAGAGGCAATAAAAGCTTTTTATTTAGCTAAATCTATTTATACTGGGCAGTCGAAAAGTTTTAAGGTTTTAAATAATTTATAAATTTGAATTCAATTAATTCTTAATTGTGAATACATATGTATTCTTGACATACTGAAATGACTGCTGTTATTGGTATTAAACCAATACCGATTCATACAAATTACGTCTTCTAATCGATAATTAGGCCAAAGAAACAATTTTAATTTAATGGAATTTTTTATATATTTATTAATATGTTTATCCCCATTAAAAAAATTGAAAAATTGCCCGCATTTTATTATTTTGTTTTCATTTAAAAATATTGTATTATTACCCACAACATTAAAATAATTAATAAAATAATTAAAACAAATTCGAATTCTAAATTCTCTACGATGTCTGGGAGATATAATATTTTCAGGAATAATTAAACCATAATTATGTTTATCTCTAATCAAAATTTTTTTGCTATGCCATGCAATGAATTTTTTTGTGTATTTTTTATTTGTTTGGTGCTTATTATTATATACCAATGAAATATCTATAATTTGATATATAATATATTTTCCGTCCGTTTGTATAGATAGACAAATTGGTTCAATAATAAATATTCCTTTTCTTATAAATTCTGCAATAACTAGGTCCTTTTGAATAAGCATTTCATATATATATATTTCATCTCGTTGAATCAAAGATATAGTAATTTCTTTTGGATTTATTAATCTAAGTAGGAAACAATATACTCTTATATTTTTCATTATTTTATCATTCAAGGTATTGGCCCATCTTAATTGAAAAAGTAAATATTTTTTCAAAAATAGATCTAAATCCACTAGTTCCATTTCATTATTTTTATTATATTGTTTTTTTTTTATACTTTTTTTTATTTTTAATATTGTACAATCTTCTTCAACAGATTTTTTATATTTTTTTGTATTTACATTAATTTTTTTACTTTTTTCATTTATATATAAATGAAAAAAGAGTGATCTTATTGATATAGTCCAAGGTTTTTTTTTATATAAATCAAAAAATAGCAAAAATTCTGGGAAGAACCAAGTTTTTATATTAGTTTTTATATTAGTTATAGTATTATTATTTGATACAGTATCATATAACTTTTCTTTATTCATTTCTATTTTTTGATTTATTCCCATGTAATCAAAATATTTTCTATCAATCCTATAATTATTTCTAAATATACTTATACATAAATAAAATGATTCAAGTTTTAATGTATTTAAATAATTTAAATGATATGGAATTTCTTGGTCTACATTTATTTTTTTATCTTTATTCAGGCTTATATATTTATATGATAAAAGATCATATCTGTAATTTTTTTTCCATTTGTATTTTTTATAAAAATATAATTGTTTTGATTCATTTTGATAATTACCTTTCAACCAGTTTTTACATTCGTTTATTACATATGTATGAATTTTATTATGTTTATGTATTGATTTATAATTAAATATTCCGTGTATCATACAATAATCTTTTAAAAGATCCTTAAAAAAATGATGGCTACTTTTATATTTAAGTACAGGTTTAAATTGATACTTATTAAATAATTTATTTTGTAATATTTTGTAAAAAACATATGATTGGGATAGTGAATATAAGTTCCAATAAGTATTGTAACTTAAATTTATATTATTAGTCTTATTAATATTATAAACCAATTTTTTTATAGTAAAAATAAATTTCATTGTATTTTTATTTATTTCATAAATTTTCTCTTGTTCTTGATTTATTTCATTTTTATAAATTAATTTATTAAAAATATTTTTTGTTGATTTAGATAAAATTTGTGCATTAATTTTATAAATGTTAATTATATATATCAAAATATTTATGTATATTTTTTCAATGAATGATTTTATTTTTATAAAGTAGTATAATTTACACATTAATCGTATATTTTTACTTTTTAATATTTTCCAAATATGTTTATGTGATTCTAGCAATTTCTTATCATAAATTATAACTATTTCTCTATTTTTTTTTTCTTTTGTTGTTCGTTCGAAAATAAGATTATCATTTCGTTCATATACTTTTTCTTTACTCAATTCAAAATTATCATTTGTATTTTTTATTTTTTTATTTAAAAATTTTATAACTTTTAAAAATTTATTTTTAACTTTTTTTTTTATTTTTTTAAGTTCTTTATAAATAGGTTCAAAAAATAAAGGTCGTTTTTGGGGAGAACCAAAAGGAACTTCTGCTTCCATTCCCCAGATTGTTAAAAAACAAGAATTTGGTTTTTTATTTTTATATTGTTTTTTTTTTATATCTATATGATGAGATCGTACTTTATAATTTCTCCAAGGTTTTAGACAGAAAGGATATAGAATCTTTATTTGAATACCATTTATTAACCAATCTTGAGGAAATTCTTTTTCTGATAATTGAACACTATTATAGGTGCATTTAATATGCATTTCTTTATGCCATTCCTTTAAATCCTCGCCCCACTCAGGAATTTGGAATAATAACATACGAAAAATATTTTTGGCTATTATTAATGAAGGTAATCTAATATATTTTCTAATAAAAGATTGGGTAACTAGCATTAAACTTCTTATTACTTGAGTAAATATAAAGGTATCCCAAGCTTCTGCTATTTTTGTTTGTTCTTCTTTATCTTTTTCTTCTTTTGTGTATTTATTTTCAAAATAGGAAATTTTGAATTCTGATTTTTGTTCTCTGTCCATCCAATTTTTAATTTTGTTTATATAATTTATATAAAAAGAAAAAAAAAAAAATGTTTTATCCATACGACCAGAAAAAAGTGGGGAATGTACATTTACTTGAAATAGGCCTAAAATAAATGTTTTACGTCGTTGAGCACGCATAGATCCTTTAATTATATTTCGACGAAAATCTGATTGTTGTGAGTAACGTATCAAAGTAATTTTTCCATCTTCAATTTGATCATTTTTACTAGTATTATTAATATAATTTGTATCTTGATCATTTTCATTATAAATTATAACACGTTTTGCTCTTCTTGAATGAATATCATAATATTCTTCTTCCAATTCTTCTTCTTCATTTTCTTTTTCCTCTTCTTCCAAATTCTCAGTTAATTTGTATGACCATCTAGAAACCTTTTTAATTATTTCTTTTATTCTAAGTTCAATATATTTTTTTGTAATTTTTTTTTTATCTTTTTTATGTGTTGTAATTACATCAAATAACAATTGTAAATATTTTGCTTTATTTTCTGAATAAATTCCTTTTTCTTCTGTACAATTAAAAAATGATTTATGTTTAATTTTTACGAAATCGTTAATAAGTAGATCATGAATCTTATTTATAAAAAAAAACTCTACTAAATTTTCTGTATCTTTATAAGTATTCATGATTGCGCGTGAATAAAATTTTTTTCTCATTAATCGATAAGGTCCATTTAAAAGAGGATCATATGCTTTTGGTAAGCATTTTTTTTTTTCATTATAACAAAATAAGATTCTTTTTTCAAGCATATTCAGACTAGTAGATTCTTCATTTTTTTCTATATTTTTAATTCGACTTTTTAATTCATTGCTCAAATTAAACTTTTTTTTTTCATTAGTATAAATCCAAGAATTATAAATATATTCGTCATATAGGTTTTCTATTATGTATAAAGAAATTTTTTGTTCTAACATTTCCAAAAAAATTGATAAACTGGGCGGATATGTAAAGGATATTATTTGTTTTCCATAACTTGTACATGTAAAAAAAAAAAATTGTGACATTTCATTACGTAAAGAATTTTCTAATTTATCATTATTGATATATCGTAATGGACGATTCCATCGTTTATAATCAAAAAGAAAAGAGACAAAAGTTTTTTCAATCTTTTTTTTTTTAATTATTTTCTTTTTATTTTTATATTCTTTAAGTCTTCCCAATTCCAAATTATATTGATGAATCTCCAGATTAGAATCTTCGTAAAATGGAACTGGTCTATCTTTATAGCACATCATTTTCAAGTTAAATTCATCCTTTGTTTTTTCCTTTCCATTCATTTGTATCT